ATTTTTTTATATTTATAAGTGTAAGGATAACCTAACAAAACAATATAGATTGTGAATAGTGAAAAATTCAATACTCGAGAGTCTTTGTACATATATTTTCTTGTACGTGTATTGCACAAAAACTTGTGCTAAACTAAGCATAAAACGCTCGGATCTTTTTGTGAAAGAGTAGAGTAAATGGAAAACATAGTGAATGAGGTCAAATGGTTTTTTTGGGGATAGAGGGACTTGAACCCTCACGATTTCTAAAGTCGACGGATTTTCCTCTTACTATAAATTTCATTGTTGTCGGTATTGACATGTAGAATGGGACTCTCTCTTTATTCTCGTCCGATTAATCATTTTTTTTTTCAAAAGATCAATCAGACTCTGGAGTGAATGATTTGATCACTGAATATTCGACTCTTACTAAAATTTAAATTTAGAATGGATTCGCAATAACTCTTTCATTTTTCATTTTATTTTTCATTTTATTTATTTTTTATTTAATTTATTATAATATATAAAATAAAAATATAAAAAATATAAAATATATAATAAATATATATAAAATATAATATATATAATATAATATATATAATATAATATAAATATAATTAAAAAATATAATATAATAATTTAAATATAATATAAATATAATAATTTATAAATAATAATTATGATTAATATAAATAATAATTATGATTAAATAATAATTATGATATATATATAAATATAAATTATAAATATAATAATTATAAATATAATAAATAATATAAATATAAATAATATAAATATAAATAATAATTATGGATTTGGGTCGTGATTAATCGTTTGATATGTCAGTATATATACGTGCGTATTAGGTATATAGGGTTATCTTTTCTGTAATTTAGATAGTAAAGAAGAATTCCAGCTACCAACGCAATGCAATCAACTCCATTTGTTAGAACAGCTTCCATTGAGTCTCTGCACCTATCCTTTTTTCTTTTCTCAAAAAAAAAAACAAGGATTTGGCTCAGGATTGCCCATTTTTTATTCCAGGGTTTCTCTGAGTTTGGAAGTTACCACTTAGTAGGTTTCCATACCAAGGCTCAATGCAATCAAGTCCGTAGCGTCTACCTATTTCGCCATATCCCCCTTTGATTTGAGATCGGAATCCTATTGTGATCCCTTCCACTTCTTTTATTTTTATTAACTTTAGATTATAAGAAACGATTAATTAGATACTGATTCCTATAGCGAGCGAAAAAACATTTACTGCTATTTTTTACCTATCCTCTTTTTTTTTTTAATCTCTATCAGATGACCCATACCTATCCAATCAAAATTGATTCTATCATTGATGTATCCGCAATTCAATATGGATAAGATATATCCCATATATCTATGTCTCACCCTCCTTTTTTTTTCCGGTGTAATTTGGAATACAGGAACGATCGATATTCATTCTTCTCTTTTTTCGTGCTATTTCCTTGCTTTCCGAATGAAACCGGAGGAATGTCTCATTATGATCTGGATTGTATCTTTATCCTTATTTTTTTTTAGAACCGATTTATCCGCTATAGTGCATATAACTAATATAAGAATATAATTAATATTAATTATATTAATAGAATATGCTGTTCTAATTGGATTTGGATTTTTTTTCTTTTCTAATCAAAACTTTATTAGTCAATTCATAAATTTATATCTTACATTCAAATTAAATTTCTAATTTTTAATTAAAAAGTTATATAATATGATTCAATATAAAATAATAATTAAATTTCAATATAATCAATCAACAAAATAAAAATTAGAATGCTAATCTAAATCTAATATAATAATCTAAATCTAAAATCTAAATCTAATATAATAATATTCTAATATCTAATATAATAATACTCTAATATAATAATACTAATATCTAATATAATATAAATTCTAATATAAATATAATATAAATATAATAAAAAATTCTAATAAATTAGAATATAATATATAATACACAATCAACACAATGAATATATAATAAATAACAATGAATATATAATAAATAATAAAAAATAATAATTAGAAAGAATATAATATAATAATATAAAAAAAAAAAAAAATTAGATAAGATATTAGATTAGAATAGAAATTAGATTAGAATAGAATAATTATATTATTATTATAATTATTATTATAATTAAATTTATTATTATATATATATATTTTATTATTATTATTTTATTATAATTATTTTATTATTATATTATATTTATATATTATTTATATATTATATATTATTATAATTTATATATTATTTATATATTATATATTATTATAATTTATATATTATTATAATTATTATATTTATTTTATTATATTATATTTTATATTATTTTATTTTATTATATTATATTTTATATTATAATATTATATTATATTTTATATTATATTTTTATATTTTTATATTATTTATTTTATTTTAATATTTTTTATTTTAATATTATATTTTATTTTAATATTATATTTATATATTATATTATATTTTTATATATTTTTTTTTATATTTATATATTTTATTTATTTATTATTTTAATTTTTTTTATATTTAAAATATTATTTTATTTATTATTTATATTTATTTATTATTTATATTTAAATTTTTTTTATAAAATATAATAATAAATAATAAAATAATAATAAATAATTAAATATTAATATTAAATTAATTTAATATAAATTTAATTTTTTAATATAAAATATTTTATATTATATAAAATATTTTATATTAAAAAATTAAATTTATATTAAATTAATTTAATATTAATATTTAATTATTTATTATTATTTTATTATTTATTATTATATTTTATTATTTATTATTAATTTAATTAATTTTTTTATTATTAATATATTATATTATTAATATAATATTATATTATTAATATATTATTTATTATATTATTTTATTTATTATTAATATATTATATTATTAATTATATTATTAATATATTATTTATTATATTATAATATTTATTATATTATTTTATTTATTATTTTTTTATTTATTATTTTATTTATTAATATATTATATTATAATATAATTTATTATATTATAATTTATAATTATTATCATTTATATTATTATCATTTATGATTATATCATTATATAATTTTATATCATTATATAATTTAATTATATCAAAATAAAATTAATTAAATGAAATGAATATAAAATAAAAAATGAAAAAATAATAATAATATATAATATTGATTGAATTTATATTTTATTTTATTTGAAATATAAATTCAAAATCCATTTTATTAGAAAATATGATGTTATGGCTTTATAAAATATATGGAATATAATATATAAGATACAAAGAATATAAAGAATACATAATACGCACGAGCTTGAGATGAGAAAGAAGAAAAAAAAATTGCTAATAGTGAGGATCCTCACGATTTCCGGAATTCCTATGCATTATTTTTCTTTTATGTTTCTGTTATATGAGCCCGCTTAGCTCAGAGGTTAGAGCATCGCATTTGTAATGCGATGGTCATCGGTTCGACTCCGATAGCCGGCTTTTTCCCTATTTTTTTTTTCTTTTTCCATGATTGATGATCTCCCCTTGAGATCAAAGAATATTGAAAAGACTCTTCTCTTTTCTCCAAATGTCGAGTTGCTCATCTGTTATATTATCTTATGCCGTGGTAACTTCCAACTATGAATAAAAAATTAGAGTCATTAGACCTCTACAGAACAAATCATAAAAACAAATCATAAAACGCTTTATTAATTAATTTTAAATTAATAACTATTAATTAACCTTATATCTATTTATTATCCTTATATCTATTATCTATTTATTATATATTATATCATTTCTTATCTTAATTATATTTAATTATATATTATATCAATATCATTTCTTATATATCCTTTATATATATTATTCTTATATATCCTTTATATATATTATATATTTATCTTATATATCCTTTATATATATTATATTATCCTTTTTTATATATATTATCCTTTATTATATATTATCCTTTATATATATTATATATTTATATAAATATATAAATTAAATATAAATATAAATTAAAAAATATAAATTTAAAATAAATATATAAATATTTAAATATTAAAAATAAATATTTAAATATTAAAAAAAAATATTAATATTAAAAAAAATTTATTAAATTAATTAATAATTTAATAAATAAAAATTAAGATTAAGTAATTAAGATGATTAAGTAATTAAGATTAAGTATATAAGTATAAGTAATTAATAAATAATTAAGAATAGAATAATGAATAATATAGATATATATATTCATATACTATACAATACAATTACTGTATATTGATACAATCCATTTCATTCTTGTTTGTAGTACTTCTGTAGATTTTTCTTTGCTTTGTTTATGCGTTAGTTCAGTCTTAATTTAGATTTTTTCTGCAAATTTCAATAATAATATTAAAATAAAGGAGTTTTTATGTCTCGTTACCGAGGACCTCGTTTCAAAAAAATACGCCGTCTGGGGACTTTGCCAGGACTGACTAGTAAAAGACCTAGATCCGGAAGTGATCTTAAAAATAAATTGCGCTCTGGTAAAAGATCACAATATCGTATTCGTCTAGAAGAAAAACAGAAATTGCGTTTTCATTATGGTCTGACAGAGCGACAATTACTTAGATATGTGCATATCGCTGGAAAAGCCAAAGGATCAACAGGTCAGGTTTTACTACAACTACTTGAAATGCGTTTGGATAACATCCTTTTTCGATTGGGCATGGCTTCGACCATTCCTGGAGCCAGGCAATTAGTTAACCATAGACATATTTTAGTTAATGGTCGTATAGTAGATATACCAAGTTATCGTTGCAAACCCCGGGATATTCTTGCTACAAAGGATAAGCAAAGATCGAAAGCTCTGATTCAAAATAATATTGCTTTATCCTCTCACGAGGAGGTGCCGAAACATTTGACTATTGACTCATTCCATAATAAAGGATTAGTAAATCAAATAATAGATAGTAAATGGATCGGTTTGAAAATAAATGAGCTCTTAGTCGTAGAATATTATTCTCGTCAGACTTGACCCAACAAAAATAACAAGAGAAGGGTCGGATATTTTTGCTCGCTTTTCGCCGATATCGATATAAATGTAATATATCTAATATCAATCTAAGCTTAAGCTAAGGGCTTTTTTATCCAGATTTTTCCAATTTATGTATCACAACAATCGGCAGTTTTCGCGCTTTTCGGTATTTTTTTACATACCACAGTAATTAGGAATAGAAAATCAAACAAATAAGGGTCTTATAGAATAGAATGGAAATAATGGTTTAAATTGTTACTTGATACATTGTGTTAAGTAACCTTGGTGAATTAGATGAAGGTACAGAAACGGAAAGAGAGGGATTCGAACCCTCGGTAAACAAAAGCCTACATAGCAGTTCCAATGCTACGCCTTGAACCACTCGGCCATCTCTCCTACATAACAGAATCTTATTATTGACCACAAACCGAGTGAATAGCGAGTAATTCATATTATTGCAGTACAGGTACAACCAATCTATTCTAATGAAAATGTAATACTTTTCCTAAAATCTTCGAATAAAAATATTTAATATTCCTTTTACTTCGTAAAAGAATAAAAAACTCTTTTTCTTGTTAAGGAAAAAAAAGGGGGGGGATATCCATTAATGTTTGTTAAGATGACGATCTTTCCTTATTTTTTTTTTTTTTTTTTTTTTATCGGATAAGACCAATGACTTAACTTAGAATAAATCAACTGAAGAATCTATATTTTATACTAGGGTTACATTTAGACTATGGTTCTATAGGAATAAAAAAAGGTTTTCCAATCCCAGATTTATCAACGACAACTCCTCTAATTACTTACCCCATAGATCTTTTTATTACAAATGGATAAATTGTTCCATAGTTTTTATATTTCGACTGTATAGTGTATACACGTTATACAAACAAAAAATGATGGTGACTTTTTTTATTAAAGAATAATTATTCTATTCTATTTTTTTTCCTCTTTTAATCATGATCAAATCAAAACTTCTCGAGTTCCCAGAATCTTTAGGTAGTGTAGGAACATAAAGTCCCTGGTTCTTAAACTTAGTTAAATGAAATTAGTAATAGTTCGGGATACTACAAAATTTGGATGAAATACAATCATATTCAAATATTTCCTATCTCTCCCTGCCAAATTTGAATGGAAAGTCTATATTTTTTTAGAATTAGTCTCTTTTTATGTTATTTTGTACTGTACAATTCCTTTGTTTGTGAGATCATTTCCCCCGAGGGGAATTGAGAAGAATTATAGAATAGGTTGCTAATTATGCCTAGATCTCGGATAAATGGAAATTTTATTGATAAGACCTCTTCGATTGTAGCCAATATCTTATTACGAATAATTCCGACAACTTCAGGAGAAAAAGAAGCATTTACCTATTACAGAGATGGTGCGATTTGATTCTTTTTTTTTTTTTTTTTAGCTATCAGTCTTACAAGAAAGAGACATGTTTCGGGTTGAGGATACAAAGAAAAAATTATATGGAAATAAACCTACGCTTGGTGAAGGTGAAGTTTGGAGATAGAACAATGCCTTCTGTCGTGTATCCTCGATTGATACGGCCTCAGATACTTCAATCGTCAATTTGAGTATTGAGCGAAAGGTTACACCTATAGGTTAGTAGGTTAGGTTCTATCCATATTGCAGGTTAATCCTAGTCTACTTTACTAGTACTAATAGGTGATATAGGGGAAGAAGCACTACACCTAGGAATCAACAACGCGAAAACTTTGTTATAAATACCCCTTTTACTTATTTGTATCGGGACTAAGAAAAATGGTTGGGACAACAAACATCCATCTCGTTTGTATTTTGGATACCCGTATAACCACCGAAGATTGTTGAAGTGACTAATTCCTGGAAATAGGGGCGCTAGGGACAAAGAAATTGTTGGAGTTACCATTTCTATCTAACACTTATATGGTTGGTGTTAAGAAAAAAACCTCTTGCAGGAAGGATGGCTAGAGATTTCTTGTAAAAATACCAGCCCCTATAAGTTCATAAAAGGATATTTTTTTTTGATCCCATGGATTATTCTTTTTGATACTATGCACAGAAAGGAGGAGCCGTATGAGATGAAAGAAAATCTCACGTACGGTTCTGGAACGGGGATTCTTTGAATAGAATGACGACCGTAACGGATGTCAGCTCAATCTGAAGGAAATTATGCGGAAGCTTTACAAAATTATTATGAAGCTACGCGATCAGAAATTGATCCCTATGATCGAAGTTATATACTCTATAACATAGGCCTTATACACACAAGTAATGGAGAGCATACGAAGGCTTTGGAATATTATTTTCGGGCACTAGAGCGGAATCCATTCTTACCACAAGCTTTTAATAATATGGCCGTGATCTGTCATTACGTGCGACTATCTCCACTATAGAAAGAAGGAAAAAAGGATTAAATTGGCTAGTACTAGTAAATTAAATTTAAAT